CAGGATGGTTGGTCGGCTCTTATCTTATAGAATAACAGAGTCAAAGTAAAAAAAAAAAAAAAGATTTCTTTGGTCGTGTAAGGAGATTACAAAAAAAATGTATGTAATAATGATAGTGATGTCTCCCCATTCTTTCACAGAAAGAAAGACAGTAAGGCTTAGATCAAATAGGAAATGTAGGTATCCAATAGATAGTTATCTATCTTGATGGTATATTTTTTTTTTTATTTTTGCTTATGAAAGAAAGGTAACAAAACAAACAATAGGTCTTACTATTCCCACATGTTCCATTAGGAGCATTCCTTTGCAATTTGCAAGGAAAAGGTGTGTGTATCATATTTTTACTTAATACTTCCCAATTCTACCAGAAATCCTATAAAGAATCTGTTACGAGTGGATTCATTGAATTGGTTCATCAATAGCCTTAAGTCAGAATCCTATTTTGACTCTGCGCCATTGATTCTACTATGATTATTGATCAATAATGGAATAATTCCTTCATAGAAATAGGAGATATAATTCACATGGATATAGTAAGTCTCGCTTGGGCTGCTTTAATGGTAGTCTTTACATTTTCCCTTTCACTCGTAGTATGGGGAAGGAGTGGACTCTAGGTATATTAATAATTGATTGAGTAATCGATTGAGTAATCGATTGAGTAATCGATTGAGTAATCGATTGAGTAATCGAATTGTATCAATTGTTTAATTGATCGTTTTGCATTGATCGTTTTTCGAAGCTTTATTTTTAAAAAGCTTGTCTCTCTTTCAAAATTATACTGGAAAGACAATAATGAATAATAACCATTCGATCAAACAACGAATGATTACTATAGTTTAGTTGTATTTCAAAACTCAAATCTACGCATGATAGGAAATTTTTTCCAACCGAATTCCTCCTAAATATTCTGTTTGGATAAACCTGTTCTTACCAGAATTATGGATATTACAACGAGAAAAAACCAATCCCTAGTTTTTTCTTTATTTGTTTCTCTCTTTCTTTACTTTCACTGTTCTAAGAACAAATCGTTCTGCTATTAGATTACGACGATACTTACTTTCTACTGGAAGTGACTAGTGGTTGTCCAAAGAGGTTCTACACATAATAAAATTAGATCTTTCTTCCGCTGAGTGATCCACCACATATCATACATTTAACATTTTAGACTCCTAGAGATTTTTTTATGCTTTTTTGACTCATCTCATGTCATGTTTAAGCATGAAAAATGGTCCGAGTCCCCTTTACTAATCTACTTCCTTTCAAAATCTGAAGAAGTTACCATAGAACTTCGTAAATGATCTGTTAATGGCTCAATCAATGACTTCTTGGGATGGGAAATCAAAAAAATTCCTTGGTTTTGTTTTCTTTTGCTATAGTATATTCCTATACTATTCTTCCTCTATTGATTCTTTTGATGGATCCCGGAACCTATATATAAAATTATGAGAAACCTAGGAATTAGAAGAATTGGCCTCCGATTATTTTGGGTTGATCAAAATCGAGTGGATGTAGCGAAAAAAAGAAATAGAATTAGACTGCTATTTCGATGTACTAGTCTACTATTTAGATTAGATGTACATCTAATACATCATATACATACATATTGTAAATTGATCTATATAAACCCTCCATTTAGATAAAGTCTATATCTGTATACAATACAACTTTATATGATAATATCATTGTATACAATATTAGATAATATAAAATACTCTAAAGTGTGGTAGAAAGGACTATATATAGTCCTTTCTACCACACTTTATGATTCCAACCAGATCATTTCATTTAAGACTTGGAATTTTCTTTTAATCCCTTTCTTTCATTTCTTCAATCATTGAAAAAAGGATTGATAAGAACTAATAATTCAGATTCAAATTAATCATTTTGACTGACTGTTTTTACGTAGATAATAAGTAAAAAAGCAGTAGGAACTAGAATGAACAGTGCAGTAGCAATAAATGCGAGAATATTGACTTCCATAATTTCATTATTTATTTATTTTTTTCTTCGCAATAACTCGGGATGTAATCCCATAGAGATGAGAAATTTAACTCCTGTAAATTCATTGGGATGAATTGATCCTGATGATACTGAATAGGATCAATATTATGAATAACAATATCTGATCTATCAAATCGATTCATCGTCGAGAATTGAATAGTATAACATGGGAAGATCCTTTATCCATACTAATTACGAAATGGGATTTTTTATTGGATCAGGAATCCCATTGGATTTTTCATCCTCTTCCACTTTTTCTTTTCTATAACCTACTGTCTTCCTTATCTTATACAACTCTCCTTCCTGTGTATTATACTTACAATTATGAGGTATTATATGACCGGTATTCTATGGGTCACACACAGACCCAAACGAGGTGAGATGGAAAAAAAGGGATTAAATAAAAAAGATCAAATATTCCAACAAATTTACTGAAAAGGGTCCTTGCTCGGTCTTTTCTTTTATTTTATTAGTATCCTCTTTCTTGTATTTATTTGTA